GTAAATAAGAGGATTTTTTAATAAAAAAAACGAATACAAATTCGCATCCAGATACATAAGAATTATCTAGGACTCGAAATAGTCTTTTATTTTCTTTTGAAAAAACGTAAATGGATTTCTTCGGAGTAATGAAACTATCCCAATTATGATATTTATGGAGAAAGAATCGCAATAAATGCAAAGAGGAAACATCTTGGATCCGGCATTGAAGGATTTGAACCAAAATTTCTAAATGGATAGGATGGGGTATTAGTATATCTAATACATAATTTAAATGAGAGAGTTTGTCCTCTAAAAAGGGAAATATTGAATGAATGGATCGTAAATTCTGCGATTTTGGTATTTCTTTTTCTTCGAGGGAAAATATTAATCGCAGAGAAAATGGAATTTCTACAATGAACGCAAAAACTTCTGACATCATTTGAGAATAAAAAGAATTGTTGTCCGCAACGAGTCGATTTTGGTTAGAATCATTAACCGAAAAAGTCAAAAAATTCTGTTGATACATTCGAGTAATTAAATGTTTCACAAGCACTGAACTAGATTTATTGTCATAACCGAAAAATTCCACGGGTTCGTAAAAAATCGAACCATTTAAATTATGATCATGAGCAAGTGCGTAAATATACTCCTCAAGGAGAAGCGGATATAAAAAGTGTCGTTGCCGAGATCTATCTTTTTCCAAATATTCTTGTAATTCTTCCATTTTAATTTCTACTTGAACCGAAAGCAGGGAAGGGAACATTTCTTGGGTTATCAGATGATACATAGTGCAATACGGCCAAAATAGGGTATGTATTATGCTATGCATATAGTAATAAAAAAATATATATATATACCCCTATATCCCCGATACCGAACAGAAGGAGTCCAATCAACAGATCTTTTTCCTCTCCTTTTATATCCAATTGGTATTATAATTTCAAGAGGGTAAAAAATCCTTTATTTTTACAGCCCGATCGCTCTTTTGACTTTGGAATAAATTCTCTTTATCACTATACTGTTTCTTCTACACATCCGTTTCCAATCCATAATAGAGAATAGTTAGGATTCGTTAAAAAAAAAGAATCAATGGTCCACTCACAGGAGAACCCTTTCCCGCATCAGGCACCAATTTCTTTTTAACGTCTAATTAGATCGGGTAATTATTCAAATTAAGAACATAAGCTCGTTGCTTTTTGTTTTACCAGAATTGGGGCCGAAGGCCTCTATCCATTTATTCACTAGACCCAACTACAAATGTTGTGAATTTTTTTGTCCCCCTTCCAAAAAAAAAAGCACTATTTTGTAATGATCCAGTAAAGACAAACTCAAAGTTCGATTGTAATTTAAAATAAAAATAAAAAATGACAAATTTCTTATTTTATTACGACATGCTGTTTTTTCCACTCGTTACCTTTCAGGATCAGTCGCGGTCTTATAGACTCTACCAATAGTCTGAACGAATTCCTTGCTTCATCCAAATGTGTAAAAGATCATAGTCGCACTTAAAAGCCGAGTACTCTACCGTTGAGTTAGCAACCCGAAAAATATGATATGTAAATATGATCGAAATGAAAATAAAAAAATCAAATTAACGGACTACACATTTTTTCTTTTCGTTAAGAAAAAACGTCTTGCATGATTGATGGTAAGGCAAATCCATCATTTGCCCGAGGTGAAAGAAAAAAGGGTAGGGAAAAAAAGATCGATTTATCTATGATCGAATTATATTTGTTCGATACAACATTGTCAATATGAATGGAATGTTGAGAAAACAAATCAAATTAAGTAAACCAAATAAAGACTTGTGTTGGATTGGCACAACATAAAATAAATAAGAAATTTAGATGGAAAAAATAAGTAAGAAGTTGAAAAACCCGGGTTTATTCAATCACTAGGGGTATAATAAACAAGTAAGCAAGATTAACCCTTAGTTTATTGGTAAATTTCCACAACAAAACAAGAAAAAAGTAAACTAAGAACAAGAAAAGGGCAAATTGGGGGAAATAATAAAAATTATAATTACTCAAAGATAGATTAGATACTAGCCCCCTTTTTTTATTCATGAATTTTGTTTTTTCCTTTAATTAACAATTAACCCGAAGTTCTTTCTTTAAACAACTCCGCCTTACTTAAAATATCATGAACAGTTCCTGTAGGTTGAGCGCCCCTTTCAAGGAAATATAGAATAACATGAACGTTTGAATAAGTTTGATTCTTTATCGGATCATAAAAACCTACTTTTCGAAGATCTCTTCCTTCTCTTCTGGATCGAACATCAATTGCAACGATTCGATAGATAGCTCATTGGGATAGATGTAGATAAACAATGCCCCCCCCCCTGGAAACGTATAGGAGGTTTTCCCCTCATACGGCTCGAGAAAAAATGATTCGAATTTTGGCAAATAGACCCATAAAATCACGAATTAGACTATAACTATAATATTATAATTATAATCTAATTTGAGTCGTTTTTTTTTTGTAAGGAAGAACAAAAAAAACGAAATCTCATTCGTACTCATAACTCAAGTTGGAAAATTCTGAAAGAGTTCAAAGGGAAATCCTTAGACATTTATTGAGCCGTCTCTAACCTTTTTTGTTTATCTCGTCTCGAATCTATTTTTATTCTTCATTATGATCCAGTTGATGAGACAATTGAAAATAGTGTTTCCTTGTTCCGGAATCCTTTATCTTTGCTTCGTGAAATCATTGGGTTTAAACATTACTTCGGTTATCCTTACTCCTTTCAAAACAGCAGCAACATACCTTTTGTTTTTTGTTATTTCTTTCTATGAAATAATATAATAAAACGATTGAGATTAATTTCTTTGTAATTAATACACCTTTGATCAAAATAGTTTTACCAATTCCGACTAATTTTACTTTTTTTTTTTCACTTTTCAAATTTGAAACTTTCGATTTATATACTTACAAAGTTGGTCCAATTTATTGATTGTCACTAACCCTAGATTCTTCCCCCTGATAAATGAATCAACACTTTCGGCTCGAGCTCCATCATGTACTATTTACATTCCAACCCAACACAAATTGGGTCTCCCCGGCGGAACAGAACAAACTATGTCGAGCCAAGAGCATCTTCGGTACTATAGAAGATGGCGGATGTAAAAATCCACAGCCGATCATGTCCTTCAAGTCGCACGTTGCTTTCTACCACATCGTTTCAAACGAAGTTTTACCATAACATTCCTCTAATTTCATTTCAAAATAGAATTGATTCAATATCGAATCATGAATAGTCATTGTCATTGGATTACCGATATAATACTTTCTATCTAGCTATGGACAAATTTAGTATTTATCCTTATCCGAAGAAGGCTCAAAAAGGATTCAATTTATTTAACCCCATATTCTATCATATGAATGAAACACATTTCTAAAAAAACCGAAAGGTAAATTCTGAATATAATCTAGTTTATTTGTTTTTATGAGTATGGAATACAAAGGTCCTGTGTAAGGTAAGATTTAAGTTCTATCTTTCATATGAAAGATAAAATCAGAATCATAGGCATAGGGGTCTGATCTTTATTGTATCCATCATATACAACGAATAATTGTTACAGGAGAGACAATATTAAGGAATCCCGGATTCTTTTCACTTAACCGAAAAGGGGATTGTTACTGAAAAAGAACAATACATAGTAATTTAATGTTGGATAAAATGCGATCCAATCTTTCGTTTCTGTTCGTTTCTGATGGAAACGATCTGGGACGGAAGGATTCGAACCTCCGGGTAACGGGACCAAAACCCGCTGCCTTACCGCTTGGCCACGCCCCATTTAGATTTTTATTGGACATTGGACACTAATAAACAATAATATTAGTATTGCTTATTCGTCAATTCCGGGACAAAAAAATATGGGATATATTGTTTCTAGGATTTGGCACGTGTAGATATAAAAAAAAATGCATTGATCATTACATATAATTCAATTAAGATATTGTATGAAAGTATAATTCTTTGTATTCTCATTTGAGAATGGAAGAAAAGCTTTTTGATTTGATAGAGTTCGAAGAAAAAGAAGGATTTTTTGACCTGCTTTTTTTTTTCATTTTAAAAAGGGAAAAATAACTCAATCAAAATCAAATTATCTAATCCACAAGAACGAAATGCTTAATATCCTTAGTTTAATCTCTATCTGTCTTAATTCTGCCTTTTATTCGAGTAGTTTTTTCTTCGCCAAATTACCCGAGGCTTATGCCTTTTTCAACCCAATCATAGACGTTATGCCCGTCATACCTGTACTCTTTTTTCTATTAGCCTTTGTTTGGCAAGCTGCTGCAAGTTTTCGATGAAATCTTTAATACTCTCCTAAATTCAGGATTTATTCGATAAAAAAAAAAAGATTCTCAAAATTGATAAGATCGTATAAAGCTTACATTATGAACCCTCGATTCACAAATATAAATTCTTGACTTATTTGTGTATAAAACAAGAAATTTTTTGTAACGAAGGAATCCGAATTTTATTAAAAAAAAAATTCGTGAAAATGACTTTCTTTTCAAGAAAACACTTCATTTTATTTTTGGGGTGTATGGTACAAAAATAGGTAATCTATTCCCCTTTTTCCAAAAAAAAAATGATCTTATCTTGGAGATTATATAATGTTTACTCTCAAACTTTTCGTTTACACAGTAGTGATATTTTTTGTTTCTCTCTTCATCTTCGGATTCTTATCTAATGATCCGGGACGTAATCCTGGACGTGAAGAATAAAAATAAAAAAGAGATTTTTCGGTTTTCCTTATTTTTTCTTTCTGAATTTTTTTTTTTCTTATTATTTTCTCTATTTCATCCATTTAACTATGATAAAATCAAAAGAAAGAAATTTATTCAAATTCGAATAAAGTCTTAAGCAATCGAAGGGAGCGGAGAGAGAGGGATTCGAACCCTCGGTACCAATAACTCGTACAACGGATTAGCAATCCGCCGCTTTAGTCCACTCAGCCATCTCTCCCAATTAAAAATGAAAAATTTTTTATGTGATGTGACACGTGAAG